GGAAACAATGAAAGGACATCAATTCAAATCCTGGATATTCGAATTGAGAGAGATATTGAGAGAGATCAAGAATTCTCACTATTTCTTAGATTCATGGATCAAATTCGATTCAGTGGGATCTTTCACTCACATTTTTTTCCACCAAGAACGTTTTATGAAACTCTTTGACCCCCGAATTTGGAGTATCCTACTTTCACGTGATTCACAGGGTGCAACAAGCAATCGATATTTCACGATCCAAGGTGTAGTACTGCTTGTAGTAGTGGTCCTTATATCTCGTATTAACAATCGAAAGATGGTCGAAAGAAAAAATATCTATTTGATGGGGCTTCTTCCTATACCTATGAATTCCATTGGACCCAGAAATGAGACATTGGAAGAATCTTTTTGGTCTTCCAATAGAAATAGGTTGATTGTTTCGCTCCTGTATCTTCCAAAAGGGAAAAATCTTTCTGAGAGTTGTTTCATGGATCCGCAAGAGAGTACTTGGGTTCTCCCAATAAAAAAAAAGTGTATCATGCCTGAATCTAACCGGGGTTCGCGGTGGTGGAGGAACCGGATCGGAAAAAAGAGGGATTCTAGTTGTCAGATATTTAATGAAACCGTAGCTGGAATTGAGATCTCATTCAAAGAGAAAGATAGCAAATATCTGGAGTTTCTTTTTTTATCCTATACGGATGATCCGATCCGCAAGGACCATGATTGGGAATTGTTTGATCGTCTTTCTCCGAGGAAGAAACGAAACATAATCAACTTGAATTCGGGACAGCTATTCAAAATCTTAGGGAAAGACTTTATTTGTTATCTCATGTCTGCTTTTCGTGAAAAAAGACCAATTCAGGGGGAGAGTTTCTTCAAACAACAAGGAGCTGGGGCAACTATGCAATCCAATGATATTGAGCATGTTTCCCATCTCTTCTCGAGAAACAAGTGGGGTATTTCTTTGCAAAATTTGACTCAATTTCATATGTGGCAATTCCGCCAAGATCTCTTCGTTAGTTGGGGGAAGAATCAGCACGAATCGGATTTTTTGAGGAACGTCTCGAGAGAGAATTGGATTTGGTTAGACAATGTGTGGTTGGTGAACAAGGATCGGTTTTTTAGCAAGGTACGGAATGTATTGTCAAATATTCAATATGATTCCACAAGATCTATTTTCGTTCAAGTAACGGATTCTAGCCAATGGAAAGAATCTTCTTCTGATCAATCCAGAGATCCTTTCGATTTCGTTAGAAATGAGAATTCAGAATATCACACATTGATCGATCAAACAGAGATTCCGCAACTAAAAGAGAGATCGATTCTTTGGGATCCTTCCTTTCTTCAAACGGAACGAACAGAGATAGAATCAGATCGATTCCCGAAATGCCTTTTTGGATCTTCCTCCATGTCCTGGCTATTCACGGAACCTGAGAAGCGGATGAATAATCATCTGCTTCCGGAAGAAATCGAAGAATTTCTTGGGAATCCTACAAGATCAATTCGTTCTTTTTTCTCTGACAGATGGTCAGAACTTCATCTGGGTTCGAATCCTACTGAGAGGTCCACTAGAGATCCTAAATTGTTGAAGAAAAAACAAGATGTTTCTTTTGTCCCTTCCAGGCGAGCGGAAAAGAAAGAAATGGTTGATATATTCAAGATAATTACGTATTTACAAAATACCATTTCAATTCATCCTTCGGAACCAGATCCGGGATGTGATATGGTTCCGAAGGATGAACCGGATATGGACAGTTCCAATAAGATTTCATTCTTGAACAAAAATACATTTTTTGATTTCTTTCATCTATTCCATGACCGGAACAAAGGGGGATACGCGTTACGCCACGATTTTTTTGAAAGATTCCCAGAAATGGCGGATCTATTCACTCTATCAATAACCGAGCCGGATCTGGTGTATCATAGGGGATTTTCCTTTTCTATTGATTCCTACGGGTTGGATCAAAAAAAATTCTTGAATGAGGTATTCAACTTCAGAGATGAATTGAAAAAGAAATCTTTCTTGGTTCTACCTCCTCTTTTTTATGAGGAGAATGAATCTTTTTCTCGAAGGATCAGAAAAAAATCGGTCCGGATCTACTGCGGGAATGATTTGGAAGATCCCACAGCGGTATTTGCTAGCAACAACATAATGGAGGCAGTCAATCAATATAGATTGATCCGAAATCTGATTCAAATCCAATATAGCACCTATGGGTACATAAGAAATGTATCGAATCGATTGAATAGATCCGATCGTAACTTCGAATATGGAATTCAAAGGGATCAAATAGGAAATGATACTCTGAATCATATAACTATAATGAAATATACGATCAACCAACATTTATCGAATTTGAAAAAGAGTCAGAAGAAATGGTTTGATTCTCTTATTTCTCGAACTGAGAGATCCATGAATTGGGATCCTGATGCATATAGATACAAATGGTCCAATGGGAGCAAAAATTTCCAGGAACATTTCGTTTCTGAACAGAAGAATCCTTTTCAAGTAGTGTTCGATCGATTACGTATTAATCAATATTTGATTGATTGGTCCGAGGCTATTGACAAAGAAGATTTTTCTAAATTACTTCGTTTCTTTTTGTCCAAGTCACTTCTCTTTTTGTCCAAGTCACTTCCCTTTTTCTTTGTGAGTATTGGGAATATCCCCATTCATAGGTCCGAGATCCACATCTATGAATTGAAAGGTCCGAATGATCAACTCTGCAATCAGTTGTTAGAATCAATAGGTGTTCAAATCGTTCATTTGAAGAAATTGAAACCCCTCTTATTGGATGATCATGATACTTCCCAAAGACCGAAATTATTGATCAATGGAGGAACAATATTACCATTTTTGTTCAAAAAGATACCAAAGCGGATGATTGACTCATTCCATACTAGAAAGAATCGCAGGAAATCCTTTGATAACACGGATTCCTATTTCTCAATGATATCCCACGATCGAGACAATTGGCTGAATCCCGTGAAACCATTTCATAGAAGTTCATTGATATCTTCTTTTTATAAAGCAAATCGACTTCGATTCTTGAATGATCCACCTAACTTCTGGTTCTATTGTAACAAAAGATTCCCCTTTGATGTGGAAAAGACCCGTATCAATAATTATGATCTTACATATGGACAATTCCTCAATATCTTGTCCATTCGCAACAAAATATTTTCTTTGTGCGTCGGTAAAAAAAAAGATCTTTTTTTGGAGTTTTTGGAGAGAGAGACTATTTCACCAATAGAGTCACAGGTATCTGACATCTTCATACCTAACGATTTCCCACAAAGTGGTGATGAAACGTATAACTTGTACAAATATTTCCATTTTCCAATTCGATCCGATCCATTCGTTCGTAGAGCTATTTACTCGATCGCAGACATTTCTGCAATACCTCTAACAGAGGAACAAATAGTCAATTTGGAAAGAACTTCTTGTCAGCCTCTTTCAGATATGAATCTATCTGATTCAGAAGGGAAGAACTTGCATCAGTATCTAAGTTTCAATTCAAACATGGGTTTGATTCATACGCCATGTTCTGAGAAGTATTTACCATCCGGAAAGAGGAAAAAACGGAGTCTTTGTCTAAAGAAATGCGTTGAGAAAGGGCAGATGTATAGAACCTTTCAACGAGATAGTGCTTTTTCAAATCTCTCAAAATGGAATCTATTCCAAAAATATATGCCATGGTTCCTTACTTCGACAGGGTACAAATATCTCAATTTCACCCTTTTAGATACTCTTTCAGACCCATTGCCGATACTAAGTAGCAGTCAAAAATTTGTATCCATTTTTCATGATATGATGCATGGATCAGATATATCACGGCCAATTCTTCAGAAGATTCTTCCACAATGGACTCTGATAAGTGAGATTTCGAGTCAATGTTTACAGAATCTTCTTCTGTCCGAAGAAAGGATTCATCGAAATAATGAGTCACCCATTCCATTGATATGGGCACATCTGAGATCAACAAATGCTCGGGAGTTCCTCTATTCAATCTTTTTCCTTCTTCTTGTTGCTGGATATCTCGTTCGTATACATCTTCTCTTTGTTTCCCGAGCCTCTAGTGAGTTACAGACAGAGTTAGAAAAGATAAAATCTTTGATGATTCCATCATACATGATGGAATTTCGAAAACTTCTGGATAGGTATCCTACATCTGAACTGAATTCTTTCTGGTTAAAGAATCTCTTTCTAGTTGTTCTGGAACAATTAGGAGATTCTCTGGAAGAAATACGGGGTTCTGGCAACATGCTATTGGGTGGTGGTCCCGCTTATGGGGTCAAATCAATACGTTCTAAGAATCAATATTGGAAGATCAATCTCATCGATCTTGTAAGTATCATACCAAATCCCATCAATCGAATCCTTTTTTCGAGAAATACGAGACATCTAAGTCGTACAAGTAAAGAGATCTATTCATTGATAAGAAAAAGAAAAAACGTGAACGGTGATTGGATTGATGAGAAAATAGAATTCTGGGTCGCGAACAGTGATTCGATTGATGATGAAGAAAGAGAATTCTTGGTTCAGTTCTCCACCTTAACGACAGAAAAAAGGATTGATCAAATTCTATTGAATCTGACTCATAGTGATCATTTATCAAAGAATGACTCTGGTTATCAAATGATTGAACAACCGGGATCAATTTCCTTACGATACTTAGTTGACATTCATAAAAAGGATCTATTGAATTATGAGTTCAATAGATCCTTTTTAGCAGAAAGACGGATATTCCTTGCTCATTATCAGACAATCGCTTATTCACAAACCTCGTGCGGGGCTAATAGTTTTGATTACCCATCTCCTCATGGAAAACCCTTTTCGCTCCGCTTAGCCCTATCCCCTTCTAGAGGTATTTTAGTGATAGGTTCTATAGGAACTGGACGATCCTGTTTGGTCAAATACCTAGCGACAAACTCCTATGTTCCTTTCATTACGGTATTTCCGAACAAGTTCCTGGATGACAAGCCTAAAGGTTATCCTATTGATGATAGTGACGATATTGATGATAGTGAGGATGACCTTGATATTGATACGGAGCTGCTAACTATGACGAATGTGCTAACTATGTATATGACGTATATGACGCCAAAAAGAGACCAATTTGATATCACCCTTCAATTCGAATTAGCAAAAGCAATGTCTCCTTGCATAATATGGATTCCAAACATTCATGATCTGCATGTGAATGAGTCGAATTACTTATCCCTCGGTCTATTAGAGAACTATCTCTCCAGGGATTGTGAAAGATGTTCCACTGGAAAGATTCTTGTTATTGCTTCGACTCATATTCCCCAAAAAGTGGATCCCGCTCTAATAGCTCCGAAGAAATTCAATACATGCATTAAGATACGAAGGCTTCTTCTTCCACAACAACGAAAGCACTTTTTCATTCTTTCATATACTAGGGGATTTCACTTGGAAAAGAGGATGTTCCATACTAACGGATTCGGGTCCATAACCATGGGTTCCAATGCGCGAGATCTTGTAGCACTTATCAACGAGGCCCTATCAATTAGTATTACACAGAAGAAATCCATTATAGAAACTAATACAATTAGATCAGCTCTTCATAGAAAAACTTGGGATTTTCGATCCCAGATAAGATCGGTTCAGGATCATGGGATCCTTTTCTATCAGATAGGAAGGGCTGTTGCACAAAATGTACTTCTAAGTAATTGCCCCATAGATCCTATATCTATCTATATGAAGAAGAAATCATGTAAGGGAGGGGATTCTTATTTGTACAAATGGTACTTCGAACTTGGAACGAGCATGAAGAAATTCACGATACTTCTTTATCTTTTGAGTTGTTCTGCCGGATCGGTCGCTCAAGATCTTTGGTCTTCATCCAGACCCAATGAAAAGAATTGGATCACTTCTTATGGATTCGTTGAGAATGATTCTGATCTAGTTCATGGTCTATTACTATTATTACTATTAGAAGTAGAAGGCGCTCTGGCTCTGGCGGGATCCTCACGGACAGAAAAAGATTGCAGTCAGTTTGATAAGAATCGAGTGACATTACTTCTTCGGTCCGAACCAAGGAATCAGTTAGATATGATGCAAAAGGGATCTTGTTCTATCGTTGATCAGAGATTTCTATATGAAAAATACGAATCGGAGTTTGAAGAAGGGGCCCTCGATCCGCAACAGATAGAGGAGGATTTCTTCAATCACATAGTTTGGGCTCCTAGAATATGGCGCCCTTGTGGCAATCTATTTGATTGTATCGAAAGGCCCACTGAATTGGGATTTCCCTATTGGACTGGGTCATTTCGGGGCAAACGGATCATTTCTCATAAAGAGGATGAGCTTCAAGAGAATGATTCGGAGTTCTTGCAGAGTGGAACCATGCAGTACCAGACACGAGATAGATCTTCCAAAGAACAAGGCTTTTTTCAAATAAGCCAATTCATTTGGGACCCTGCGGATCCATTCTTTTCCCTATTCAAAGATCAGCCCTTTGTCTCTGTGTTTTCACGTCGAGAATTCTTTGCAGATGAAGAGATGTCAAAGGGGCTTATTGCTTCCCAAACAAATCCTCCTACATCTATGTATAAACGTTGGTTCATCAAGAATACGCAAGAAAAGCACTTCGAATTGTTGATTCATCGCCAGAGATGGTTTAGAACCAATAGTTCATTATCTAATGGATCTTTCCGTTCTAATACTCTATCCGAGAGTTATCAGTATTTATCAAATCTGTTCCTATCTAACGGAACGCTATTGGATCAAATGACAAAGACATTGTTGAGAAAGAGATGGCTTTTCCCGGATGAAATGAAACATTTGATTCATGTAACAGGAGAAAGATTCCCCATTCCTTAGCCGTAAAGATATGTGCCCATGCCCCATGAAAGGGGGGGATTCAGTGGAACAGAATTGGCCGGATGGTAGAGTCGCGGAAACACTTGTTTCTTCCATCTTTTTGGCCTTAGCTCCATGGAACAATATGCTACTGCTGAAACATGGAAGAATTGAAATCTTAGATCACTATGTGTAGATGATATGAACTGCCTAAACAAGAATTCTTGAACGGCGAAAGAGCCTATTACTCGCTACATCAAACAATTTATACTAATGAAACCATGTAAATCCATCGGAAAAGACGCATGTCCGCTGAAATGGTTGTTGCTATCTGCTCCAATAACGAATCATTGGTTTCATTGAAGAACTAAAGAAAATAGATAGACCTTTCTCTTCGTCTCAGGTCGATGGATCTTCTCAATTGGAAGATCTCCCATATGGATAATACACATTCCAGTTGACCGAGCCTAATTCTAATTGTTTTGTTCCGAAGCAAAGATATCCACGGAGGCGGGTTCGTCCTATTCAGATATTCACGACCAAGATCTTTCGGATAGGCCCTGAAAGGAGAAGGAAGGCTGGAATGCCAACAGACGTCTGTCTATTCTCTAATTCACCCGACCCGAGAGTACCCTTTTTGAGAACGCCCAGTGCCAAAGTCACTGAATGGGGGTAAGTCGCCAATCCCTAAAACG